TTCCATTATATTGACAATTTCAAAAAACTGATCATACTATGATCATAGTATGAGGGCGGTTGGTCAAGTTGGCCCCCATCGTCTAGTGGTTTAGGACATCTCTCTTTCAAGGAGGCAGCGGGGATTCGAATTCCCCTGGGGGTAGGGTACTATTAAAGGAAGTTGATCATGGATTACTAATAAGCCTAAAACGGATTCTTCCTGGGTCGATGCCCGAGCGGTTAATGGGGACGGACTGTAAATTCGTTGGCAATATGTCTACGCTGGTTCAAATCCAGCTCGGCCCAATAATCCCCTAATCTACCATGAGATGGTACAAACCCCCCTGTCCTTCAGAAAGACCCCACGAAGATAAAAAAAAAAGAATCCAATTTTCTGCGAGATCCCCTATTTCCTTTCCCCGGGATTGTAGTTCAATCGGTTAGAGCACCGCCCTGTCAAGGCGGAAGCTGCGGGTTCGAGCCCCGCCAGTCCCGACGGATCAAAATAAATACATCAATTCATTTTTCCCCTTCTATGAACTAGTAAAGGGTAGCGAGGGACATACTTTCATTCCCAAAGCAAAAAGGAGTCTTTATTTCTTTTTGCTTTCCTATTTTTTCTATTTCGCTTTTATTGTTTGTTTAGGTTTAGAACTATGTAATTAATCGGAGTGGAAAGGCAATCTGATGATCCTTTATCAGACGATTGTCCAAGGAAGACGCAAGGCAGGTTATAGAAAAAACAAGGAAACAGATGATAAATAAAGGAATTTTGGATCGATTGAGTCAGGAATCAAAATTTGGATTCGGTATGGATAAAAGAACTTCCCATGTTATACTATTCAAGTCTTGACGACGGGTTTATTTGCTAGATCAGATATTGTTATTCATGATATTGATCCGATTCAAGATCATCGAGAGGTAGTTCATTCATTGAATTTACAGCCGAAAGATTTATCATCTCTAGGGGATTAAATCCCGAGTTATTGCGAAGTAAAAAAACCGATGAGATTATGGAAGTCAATATTCTTGCATTTATTGCTACTGCACTATTCATTCTAGTTCCTACCGCCTTTCTGCTTATCATTTACGTAAAAACAGTCAGCCAAAATGATTAATTCAAATTCAAATGAATTTGAAAATTCATTTGAATTAAACTTTCCTTCTGAGTTCTTATCAAAAATTGACGAAGTCAAATGAAAAGGATTCCAATTTCACGTCTTAACTTAAATGAAACGAGCGCACTATAATCAGCAGTTTTCTAAGAGATAGATAGTATGGTAGAAAGATGCATCTTTCTACCATACTATTAACTAATTAAGAGCCAATTCCCGTTGATTGAAATATAAAATTTCGGAAGAATTTGAGGTTGGAATAAATTTCCAATCATCCGAATCTCTTTCTTTTCGAAATACAATACACAATACAAGGGCGGGAATCGATGAAATAGCTCTTTAATTGAAAATTGAAAGAGTATGATTCATATCATAGATTACTCGATTGGAGTCCAATGAGATTCCAAATTCAGAGGTTTTGATTTGAAATAGTTTCAAATGCGTTACAGAACGATCTATAAAACAATAGATACGGTTTGATTTTTGATTCCTGAACTCAATTAGTAGTACTTCTAGAGCCCACTTCTTCCCCACACTACGAGTGAAAGGGAAAATGTAAAGACTACCATTAAAGCAGCCCAAGCGAGACTGACTATATCCATGTGCATTATGTCCCCTATCTCTATAAATACGAAGGAATTATTCCATTATTCCTCACTAATAATAGTGGAATCAATGCCGCAGAGTCAAAAAGGGGTTCTGGCCGAACACTATTGAGAAAGCAATCCAAGAAATCTATTATTATTTCGAATCAGGCTCTACAATTTGATTCAAGATCCAGCCATTAGCCACCCCCTTAGTAATAGAAGGGAATCGCGAAGTCTTGATAACTCCTCCCTCTACCAGTAGATTCGAATATTTCCTTGAATCCTAGATGCGAACGGGGCTTCACAATCTTTTCTTTTAGAAAACCTTTCGACCACATACTTAGAATCAAACAAGGTATCAACAGCCTGTTTCCTATGCTTCTACGGAGGAAGCATTCTTCGAGTTCTATCAAAAGAACAGAAAAGAAGAAGAGATTTCGCGTTTTTGGTAATCAGGCGACACCCGGATTTGAACTGGGGAAAAAGGATTTGCAGTCCCCCGCCTTACCACTCGGCCATGCCGCCAAAATGATACAAAAATATTTTTCTTCCAAAACCCCTTTTGGTTGGATTTGATCCAACCCTTCAATTTATTGTCTAGTATCTGAAAATACACATTTGGTTTCTCAATAGAAAAGCGAGAGAATGTTTTTAGCATTGTGTATTTTCAGACGAGAAATTGGAACCAATAACTATTGACTCCTTAGTTCGAATTCATGAACTATTCCGGGATTTAAATTTCAAATTGTGTTTTCCTAATGACATAAGAAAATAAAAACTGAGACTGAACCAATCAGTATTTATTTGTTCAATCAAA